GTATTCCCATCATAAAAAAAAAAAAAGAGATCCATAACATCTATGTCAGCTTTTTTTACGAATGCATCTAAAGTTACTTGCTTTTTAGATGATCCCTATAGAAGAGGGAGATTCTCTCAAATCTTTCTAGTCTCTAGTCTAGTTACTTCGTCCCCTATTTCTTTTCTATTCGGGGGATCCTAAGGAAAATAATTTTGTTTCTACCGAGCTGAAATAAGAAGCCGAGGGTTCTAGTAAACCAAAACCATCATTTTCTAGCTATTTTGCTTCAATCTTGCTCTTTTTCAACGCAAAAATTGAAGATTTAGTTACGATTGAAAGTTTTGTACTATTATCCATAGATCCTTTATTCATACTCATTGAATTGGAAGAATTTAACCAATCAAAAAAATTATGCTTCTCGACTCCATAATCCAATTTTTTTATTAAAATTCTGATTGACTTTTGGATAGAAATCGTGAGAATGTATATTCTTTCCTCAAATGTCCTATTGAGGGGTAAAGGATTAAATCTTTTTAAGAAATAAAGTTTTTTATCGGAATGGAATATGAAATATGAAAAAAATGGAAAGACCCCTTAACTATTGAAGTTGTTAATAGAACGAATCACACTTTTACCACTAAACTATACCCGCTACATATTAATTATATATTTAATATATATTTCATATTAATATGAAATTTGAATCAAATACTGAACTTCAACTTTCGTTTAGAATGAAATTTGTTTTTCATTTAAGAATAAGAAAATAAAGACAAAAAATAGTAGTTTACTATATAATAGAATACTATTACTAGAACACTTTTACTATAAATTTTAATAGAAAGACTAAATATTATAATTTACTATAATTACTATAGAATATTCTATAGTAATCTAGAATTTTTGAAAGAATTTCTCCATTAGAATCTTATATAATTTCTAATGATTAGGAATGGCAATGAAAATTAGTCTTCTTTTTTCAATAACAATTTTTATTCGTCGGAACAAAAGAAGTACTGGCCCGGCCAGTACTTATACTTAATAAGGTCGGCTTTTGTAAAAAATCAAACAAGTAAAGTATTCTTTCTATTGGAGAAATCTGTTTCGGATCATTGAAGTGAAGGAAAATCAAGATTGTTTTCAATCTTGACTTCACGTGTGAAATCACATGATAAATTTCCCATTTTGAATGGGGAGAGATGGCTGAGTGGACTAAAGCGTCGGATTGCTAATCCGTTGTACGAATTATTCGTACCGAGGGTTCAAATCCCTCTCTCTCCGACCCCCTGATCACTTGATATTTTCGATTAGTTTATTTTAAAAATCTTTTATCTTTATTTAGCATCTATTCCATTTATTTATACATTTACCTATGAAAAAATCAAGGAAAAAGTAAAAACGAATCTCATCTCTTTTTTTATTCTTCACGCCCAGGATTACGCCCCGGATCATTAGATAAGAATCCGAAGATGAAGAGAGAAACAAAGAATATTACTACTGTATAAACAAATAGTTTAAGAGTAAGCATTAAAAATCTCCAAGATAAGATCATTTTTTGCTTAAGGAAATAGATCACCTATTTTACGACACACGCTATAAACTATTTTGACATGACGCTCCAAATTTCTTTCTATTTTTAATGTAATATTCTAATGTAATATTATGAATAATATTCGTTTTTTTGTTACCAAAAATTTCTTGCCATATCCATATCTATAATTAGGTATTGTATGGGATCTTCTAAAGGAAAAGTCAGAACAAAAAGAATCAGCTGATTAGATGATTAAAGATCAAGATAATCGTCCCTTCCCTTATTCAAATTCAATAATAAATACCAGAATTTCAATTTTTGAATCGAGGGTTCCTAATGTCCAGACTTATCTGAATATTATTTATGATCTTATTGATTTTCAGAATAAAAATTTTAATTGAATAGAGATTTCATTCTTATCGAAAACTTACAGCAGCTTGCCAAACAAAGGCTAAGAGAAGAAAAAGTAAAGGGATAACCGGCATAACGTCTACAATTGGATTGAAAAAGGCATAAGCTTCGGGCAATTTTGCGAAGAAGAAACTACTCGAATAAAGGGTAGAATTAAGACAGAGACAGATTAAACTAAAGATATTAAACATAACAAATATTCTTTTCTTGTTCTTCAAAATTCAAATGAAATTGAAATGAAAATAAATTATCAGATTGGATTGAGTTGTTTTTCTGAGGGAAAATTTAAAATAAAAAGGCAAATAAAAGAAATAAATTCTTCTTTTTCTTTGACTTATCTCCAATAAAATAAGAATACAAAGAATTCTATTTTCATACAATATCTTAATTGAATTCTAAGTAATGATCAATTCATCTTTTTGATTCTATATCCATTGTGTTGAATCCTAGCGACAACATGTCCTATATTTCTTTTGGTTGGTTATTGACGAATAACCAATATTTATCTTAGTCTTTTTTAGACCAACTAAAAATGGGGCGTGGCCAAGCGGTAAGGCAACGGGTTTTGGTCCCGTTATTCGGAGGTTCGAATCCTTCCGTCCCAGATCGTTTGCATCCAAAACGAAAGATTCTTCTCTATTGAAAATCTAATTCAACAATTTTCTGTTTAATTTTGGATACAATGTTATCCAATCTGAATTCTAAGAATCATATCTTTTTTTTTTTTTACTTTATTTATTAAATTACTCAAGTATTTTATTCTTCAATATTTGTAATTCCTTTTGTTAACGATTCTTTTTTTTATAAGATGCAGATGGATGCGAAAAGATCATAATTTTCATAATTTGAGGATTCTTTTTTTCTCTTTGATCTTACCTTACACGAGACTTTTTCTACTCCATAATTATGTTTTAAATTCAATGAAAATAAGAAATGAAAAAATATACATAATTATGACATAAGAATATATTGTATCTTTTTCTTATTAAGAATATCTTATTATTTCATATTTTCTTATTATTATATAATTGAATATTTCAATGAAATATTTAGTTTGGTATATTATTTAGTATTTAGTTAAAGCGGCTAAAAACTTTTAGCCATTCATGGGTATTTATTTTTCATTTGAATGAAAAGAAAGTCAAAGGTTTTTTTTAGGTTTCTCATTTCTTTCTTTTTTTAAGGAAAAAGGGGGATCTTTTATTATGGAAAATTCCGAAAGATCTGCTGAAGATGTAAATAAGTTTGCTTAAACCTGATTTTTTTTCATGTGATATTATTCATATGAGAAAATATGGGGTAATTTTAAGTGAAATATTTTCCGGATAAAAATTTATATATATAAGTGTAGATTTATTATGTATCGGCTCAGCCAATGACTATTCATGATTACATATTGAATCAATTACATACGGTTCAAAATTAAAATGAGAGGGATGTTATGGTAAAACTTCGTTTGAAACGATGTGGTAGAAAGCAACGTGCGACTTGAAGGACATGATTGGATGTGGATTATGACATCCACCATTTTCTATACGAATGAAGATGCTCTTATCTCGACATAGTTTGTTCTGCTAGGAACCTGATTGAATTTTTCTTGGGTTGCTAAATAAAGATACTAATGGTATAGAAAGGTATAGCATATGATGGAGCTCGAGCAAAAATGATTCATTCATTTATCGGGGGGATAATCTAGGGTTAGTGACAATCAATAAGTTAGACCAACTTTGTAAATATATCATCTCTATATAAATATAGATAAAAGTAGAGGTTCAAATTTGAACAAGTTTGAAATGAAAAAAGTAAAATTTATCGAAATTTTCAAACTCTTTTAGATAAAGAGTGTATTACAAAGGAATCAATCGTTCGTATGATTTTTACAGAAAGAACAAAAGGTATGTTGCTGCCTTTTTGAAAAGGAGTAAGGATCACCGAAGTAATGTCTAAACCCAATGATTTCACAAAGAGCAAAGCAAAGACAATAAATTCCGAAACAAGGAAACACTATTTTAACTTGTCTCAACAATTGGATCATAATGAGTAAAAAAAAAATAGATCTGAAAGGAGAAAAAAATAGGGTAGAGACAGCTCAAGAAATTCGAAGGATTTCCTTTCGAACTCTTTCAAAACTATCCAACTTGAGTTAGGAGTACAAATGCAATTTATTTTTCTGTAAAGAAGGAAAAAAGACTCAAATTACAGTCTAATTCTTTATGGATCCATTTCTATAAATTAGAAAAATTAGAATCATTTTTTCTTGAGCCGTATGAGGAGAAAACTTCCTATACGTTTCTAGGGGGGCATCTTTTATCTACATCTATCCCAATGAGCCATCTATCGAATCGTTGCAATTGATGTTCGATCCCGAAGAGAAGGAAGAGATCTTCGAAAGGTGGGTTTTTATGATCCGATAAAGAATCAAACTTATTCAAATGTTCCTGCTATTTTATATTTCCTTGAAAAAGGTGTTCAACCCACAAGAACTGTTTATGATATTTTAAGGAAGGAAGAATTCTTTAAAGAATTTCGAATTTCTTTTGATAAAAAAAGAAAGGAAAAACAAGAATTATGAATAAAGAATTACACAAAGATAGGTACTAGTTACTCTATCTTTGTGTAATTCTTTATTCAAAGTTTACTCTTTTCTTTTTCTATTCATACTTCTTTATATATATTTTATATATTTTTATTTTTTTCTTGCTTATTTTTGTGGACCCCCCTCGAAAAGGGGGGTAACCTTTATTCTTATATTTGTATTGTACCTTTCTTTTTTTTATTAAAGAAAGCCGCATTTTTTCTATCTCTACCTTTTCCTTATTACTTCTTTTTTTCTGCTCAAAGTTTTATTCTTTCAAATACAATACAAATTTATATTTAATATTTATATATTTTATATTTATATATAATATTATAATGATAATTTATAATTATATAATTTCTTTAAATTTGTTTTCTAAAGAGTCCATTCATATTGACAATGGTGTATCAAACAAATATAATTTGATCGTATATAAATAGATCTTTTTATCACCATTTCATTCCCTATTGGCTCTTTCCTTCACTTTAGTAAAATGGATGAGTTTGCTAGATTTTTTTTTTATTTCGATCATATCTACACTTCATATTGATCCGGGTTGCTAACTCAACGGTAGAGTACTCGGCTTTTAATTGCGACTATAATTTTTGATCTTTTACACATTTGGATGAAGGAATTCGTCTAGACTATTGGTAGAGTTTATAAGACCGCGACTGATCCTGAAAGGTAATGAATGGAAAAAAAAGCATGTCGTAAAAAGAATAAAAAATAAAGAATAATAAAATCATAGAAAAAGAAGATTTCTAGTACTCATAATATAAATAGAACAAGAATTTTCAAGAATTTTTCTTTTTATAAAATCTTTAAAGTTCAGTAAAGTATTTTGGGTCTAGTGAATAAATGGATAGAGTCTTATGGCTCCAATTCGAATAAGACAAAAAAGCAACGAGCTTCATTTCTTAATTTGAATGATTACCCGATCAAATTACTAATTATACGTTAAAAATAGATTAGTGCCTGATGTGGGAAAAGGTTCTCTTGTGAATTTTGAGTGGACCATTGATTCTTTTTTTTTTTTTTTTTTTATTAATCCTAATTATTCTTTATTGTGGATTGGAGACGGATGTGTCTAAGAAATAGTATAGTGATAAAAAAATAATCTTTTTCCAAAGTCAAAAGAGTGATTGGGTTGCAAAAATAAAAGATCTTTACCCTTTTTCTTATTGTTAGTCTTGTTATATTTAACAAGGAAAAGAAACCAAAATTGGATAGAAAGGGAAAGCAAAAAGATCTGTAGATTGGGCTCTCTGTCTCCGGGGTATATATTCTTTCTTTGTTCTTACTTTTAGATAATCTTTTACTTCTTATTTTGTATTTTATTCTATTCTTATTATAGTTTATTCTAAAATTCTAAATAGTCTTTTAGTATAAGAGAAACACAACATATGCATACGCCGTTCTGACCATATTGCACTATGTATCATTTCATAACACAAGAAGTGCCTCCCTTTTTTGGTTACAGTAGAAATGTATTTAAATGGCAGAATGACAAGGATATTTAGATTTAAAAAAGATAGATTTCGGCAACAAAACTTCCTCTATCCGCTACTCCTTCAGGAGTATATTTACTCACTTGTTCATTATCATAGCTTCAATAGTTTGATTTTTTACGAACCTGTGGAAATTATCGGTTATGACAATAAATATAGTTTAGTACTTGTGAAACGTTTAATTACTCGAATGTACCAACAGGAATCTTTGATTTCTTCGGTGAATGATTCTAACCAAAATGTATTTTGGGGTCACAAGAATTCTTTTTCTTCTCATTTTTATTCTCAAATGATATCAGAAGTTTTTGGAGTCATTCTGGAAATTCCATTCTCATCACGATTAGTATCTTCCCTTGAAGAAAAACGAATACCAAAATCTCATAATTTACGATCTATTCATTCAATATTTCCCTTTTTAGAGGATAAATTATCACATTTAAATTATGTGTCAGATTTACTAATACCCCATCCTATCCATTTGGAAATCTTGGTTCAAATCCTTCAATGCTGGATCAAAGATGTTCCTTCTTTGCATTTCTTGCGATTGTTTTTCCACAAATATCATAATTTGAATAGTCTGATTACTTCAAATAAATATATTTACGTCTTTTCAAAAAGAAAGAAAAGATTCTTTTGGTTCCTACATAATTCTTATGTATATGAATTTGAATATCTATTCCTATTTCTTCGTAAACAGTCTTCTTATTTACGATCAATATCTTCTGGAGTCTTTATTGAGCGAACACTTTTCTTTGGAAAAATAGAATATCTTATGGTCGTGTGTTGTAATTCTTTTCAGAGGATCCTATGGTTCCTCAAAGATACTTTTATACATTATGTTAGATATAAAGGAAAAGTGATTCTGGCTTCAAAAGGAACTCTTATTCTGATGAAGAAATGGAAATTTTATCTTGTGAATTTTTGGCAATCTTATTTTCACTTTTGGTTTCAACCTTATAGGATCCATATAAAGCAATTACCCAACTATTCCTTCTCTTCTATGGGGTATTTTTCAAGTGTACTAAAAAATACTTTGGTAGTAAGAAATCAAATGCTAGAGAATTCATTTCTAATAAATACTCTGACTAATAAATTAGATACCATAGTCCCAGTTATTTCTCTTATTGGATCATTGTCGAAAGCTCAATTTTGTACTGTATTGGGTAATCCTATAAGTAAACCGATCTGGACCGATTTATCGGATTCTGATATTATTGATCGATTTTGTCGGATATGTAGAAATCTTTGTCATTATCACAGTGGATCCTCAAAGAAGCAAGTTTTGTATCGTATAAAGTATATACTTCGACTTTCGTGTGCTAGAACTTTGGCTCGTAAACATAAAAGTACAGTACGCACTTTTATGCGAAAATTAGGTTCGGGATTCTTAGAAGAATTTTTTTTGGAAGAAGAACAATCTCTTTCTTTAATCTTCCTCCAAAAAATCCCTTTTATTTTACACCGATTACATAGAGAACGTATTTGGTATT